GAATGTCCAATATCTTTTTTATATCTTCTATGCAAACATGCTCAATTTTCATAAGATCTTCTTGACTGTTATTCAAAAGGTCGAATAATGTATATATATTCGACCTTTTAAGGCAATTATAGATCCTTGGGGGCAATTCTGATTGGTCAATAAAAATCGATTTAAATGCTATTTCTTTTTTGTTTTTTCGGATTTTAGTCAATTTATCATGAAAGATAAAAGGGGATAAAGGAACTCTGTGTTGATTGTTGTCTAAATGTGAGTTTTCCTCTTCCATATGTAAAAAGGGAATAAAAAAATCAATCAAATTACGAGAGGCTTCAAGAAGTGCTTCTTTCGGAGTTAAACTTCCGTTTGTCCATATTTCTAGAAAAAGGATTTCTTGTTTTTCATTCCCATTTCCATAAGAATGAATACTATGATTTGCATTTCGAACAGGCATGAATACAGCATCTATAGGATAACTTCCATCTTGAAAGTTCTGTGGCGTGTTTTTAAGATATCCGCGATTTCTCTCGATTTCTAATTCAATACACAAATCAATTGGTTCGATCAAACTAGCTATATATTGCTCATTATCAACGATTTGGACATAAGGTGGTAAGACGATATCTTGAGCAGTTACAGATCTAGGACCTTTGACACAAATAGATGCGTCGCAAGTTCCATATAGATTACTTCTCAATACAATTTCTTTCAAATTCATTAAGATTTCATGGACCGATTCTTGAATACCCGCTATGATAGAATATTCATGTGATACTTTATCAGATTTTACACGTGTGATACATGTTCCTTCGATTTCTCCAAGTAAAGCTCGTCGTATTGCAATGCCTATTGTATCGGCTTGACCTTTTATAAGTGGAGATAGAATAAACCGTCCATAATAAAGACGTTTACTATCTGTTCTTGATTCAACACACTTCCACTGTAGTGTCCGAGTAGATACTGTTATTTTCTCTCGAACCATAGTAATAATATTTAATTAATTAGATCATTGAATCATTTATTTCTCTTGTTTTTCTTGAAAATTATCCAATCAATAGGGATTTCTACACACGTCTTTTTTTTGGAGGTCTACAGCCATTATGTGGCATAGGGGTTACATCTCGTACGAAAGTTAATAATATACCACTTCTACGAATAGCTCGTAGCGCTGCGTCCCTTCCCAGACCGGGACCCTTTATCATGACTTCTGCTCGTTGCATACCTTGTTCTACTGCCGTACGAATAGCATTGGCTGTTGCGGTTTGAGCAGCAAAGGGTGTGCCTCTTCTCGTACCTTTGAATCCACAAGTCCCGGCAGAGGACCAAGAAAACACGCGTCCCCGTACATCTGTAACAGCGACAATGGTATTATGGAAGCTTGCTTGAACATGAATAACTCCTTTTGGTATTCTCCGTGTACTCTTAATCCGTCCATTCTTACGGGAACCAATTTTGGGTATAGCTTTTGGCATATCTTATCATTTCATAAATATGAGTCAGAGATATATGGATATATCCATTTCATGTTAAAATAGATTCTCTATTTTATGTTAGGCTTATCTATTTTATGTTATGTATGTATTTGATTTATTTAGCGAGTCTGATTACCCCTGCCTTTGTTTATGTCTTGGGTTAGAACAAATTACTATAATTCGACCCCGCCTACGGATTAGCCGGCATTTTTCACAAATTTTACGCACCGAAGCTCTTATTTTCATATTTGTTATTCCTTTTCTTAATCTATTTATTGGAAGAAAATAAGTTTCTTGCAATTTTGTGCATCGTGTATGATATTCTCACGCAAGGAATGTTCAACTAATTTATCCTTAGAATCCCTGTTGCGGAGGCGATAAATTGTGTGTCTACTGCTTGAATCAGAATGACTTATTTCAATTTTGACTCTATTTCCGAGTAGTATCCGTAAAAAACTACGTCGAATCTTTCCTGAAACAGAACCCAGAATCGTCCCTTCAGTATCTAAAGGACCTCGGAACATGCGTTTAGCAGGTGAGTCAATAATTAAGATGGATCCTTTTTGGTTCGTTCATTAGAGGTAAAAGTAAAACCTCCGCGAAGTATCAACTAATGTAGGAGGAACAATATTGTACAATTCGCCTCTTTTTTTTTTACAATTACAAATAGTACGTTTCAGATACAATTTGTATATTATACGGACTACCATATATAACACAAAATTTCTCCGCCGATTCCCTCTAGCCGGGCTTCCCGGTCTGTCATTATACCTCGAGAAGTAGAAATAATTACAATCCCCATCCCGCCTAAAATTCGAGGAATTCGTTGAGAGTTGGAATAAATTCGTAGACCAGGTCGACTGATCCGTTTTAAATTTAAAATATTTCTATAGGATCTTTTTGTAGTCCTTCTGTGTTGTAATGTTAAAACCAAAAAATTTTTGTTATTTTCTCGATGTGTTCTCACATTTTCAATAAAACCTTCTTGTAAAAGTATTTTAACAATCTTTTCCGTAATATTAGTAAAGGTTATTCGAACCACCCTTTTTTTATCCCTATCCGCATTTCGTATAGAGGTTATTATCTCGGCAATAGTATCCCTACCCATGAATTTTTAGTGAATCGAAATTTGATATAATCAACATGCTTTTTTTTACGTATTTGTTTATTTATAAATATGCTAATCAATAACGATATATGCGTGAGATACAATCTTATTTCTTTCAAATACTCCAACTAGACACGATCTTGATTTATAATACCTCGGGAGCTAATGAAACTATTTTAGTAAAATTTAATTGTCTCAACTCCCGGGCGATCGCGCCAAAAACCCTCGTTCCTTTTGGATTTCCTTCTTGATCAATAACAACCGCAGCGTTGTCATCATATCGTATTATCATACCGTTGTCACGCTTTAGCTCTTTACGGGTACGTACAATTACAGCTCTCACCACTTCTGATCTTTTTAGGGGCATATTTGGTACTGCTTCTTTAATCACAGCAACAATAACGTCACCAATATGAGCATATCGACGGTTGCTAGCTCCTATGATTCGAATACACATTAATTCTCGAGCCCCGCTGTTATCTGCTACATTTAAATGGGTCTGAGGTTGAATCATATCATTTTGTAATCTGTTCTTTCAATGCAAAGGACGAAGAAAAAAAAGAAATATTTCTTGTCTAAAATAAAGGATTTGCTGTTGTTCAAGACCACTTTCATGGTACGTTTATCCCTTATGCCGAAATAAGGAATTGAGTCCGTAGAGGCATTTTTGATGCTGCTATTGAAATTGCTCTTCTAGCTATATTTTCTGTTACTCCGGTCATTTCATAAAGTATTCGACCTGGTTTAACAACAGCTACCCAATATTCGGGGGACCCTTTCCCCGAGCCCATACGGGTTTCAGCAGGCCTTACTGTAACTGGTTTGTCTGGAAATATCCTTACCCATATTTTGCCACCACGCCGTACATTTCGTGTCATTGCTCGCCGACCGGCTTCTATTTGTCTAGATGTGATCCAAGCGGGCTCAAGTGCCCGAAGGGCATATTTACCGAAACATATATGATTCCCTCGATACGATATTCCTTTCATTCTTCCTCTGTGTTGTTTACGGAATCTGGTTCTTTTGGGGTTATAGTTGATGGTTGTTTATCAATTCCATCTCTACTACAGAACCATACATGAGAATTTCTTCTCATATGGCTCCTCGCAATTTATTTTAATACAAATTTTGTAATACAAAAGAAATAAAATAAAAAATTATTTAACTTTGAACTATTTTACATTTACAACGAATCTTAATAGTCTTTCAGATTCAACCTAAGCTAGTAGTAATTTTTGTATCCGGTTTGAGTTTGAATAGATAATCAATGGTTTTCTATTGCATAAATCATAGGATTTCTTTTTGTATAAGTTTTTTTTATTATATTTATGTTCAAATTTAAGAATTAGAAAAAGAATGTTTTCGCGGGCGAATGTTTACTCTTTTATTTCAATTTCAGAATTGTCTAATGACTTCTCAGAATATATGAATTGATTTTCGGCTCGTTCCGCCATCCCAACCAGTGAATTATTAAGATTGATTTTACTAAAAAAAAATCTGTTCCATTCACAGCTTATATCGTTCCCATCACTTCTTGCTTAATGGTTAGGTTCTAATTTTACAATGGAGCTTATACTGAAATTTGTTTTCGAGTCAACTTTCTTAGTCTTTATTGAACCCAAGCTCTTCAGTTTTTTGTTTTAATTCTAGTAACTATTAAACTATTACTCGACTATTAATATTAAGATAAGAAAGGTCGTTTTAGTTTAATTATCGATCAATTCGTATTCGTATTGATGCTTTTATTACATTGCCTTTTAGAAGTTTTTTATACGCTTTTCTAAAATCTAAGCTTTGATAAAATCACTCATAAACCCTACATATTGGAAGTCTATATCATTTATTTTGGATTTTTTACTCTTTTTCTCTCTTTTTCTCTCAGCTTTCCGTTTATCCACATATTTCTTCTCTATTTTGCTTTACAACTTAAGAGTCTTTTTTGGCAAAAAAAATTCAGTTGTTACAAAGATATGACCCATTTAGATTCATCACATCTTGACTGATTCTTTAGCTTTACATCGAGATAATATGAAGTGATGAATTGGTTATTAGTTCTAGAGTTATTAAGTTGCTATTATGTGGATGATTTTTTGAATTCTAACCCTAAAACCCAACGAGTCACACACTAAGCATAGCAATTTTATCAAACGTTCAATCGAATTTTTATTCAACCTTATAGAATTACAATTAGAATTGGTAGTTTTGCGAAAAGGACCTAAGGGTTTAGTTTTCTTTTCCTTCTATCTAGAAAACTCCCATTTTTTTATTCCCCATCTATAAATATCCAAATTTTTATGCCTAATGTACCATAAATAGTTCGAACTGTATAGGAACAATAATCAATTTTAGCTTGAATGGTTTGTAGGGGAACCCTGCCCTCTCTAATCCATTCGACACGTGCAATTTCTTTTCCGTCGATACGACCCGCAATT